GGAAATACACTTTTGTTTTGTATCTTCATCCATAGATCCTTTACTCATACTCATTCAATTGGAAGATTTGATCCAATTGAAATAAAAAAAAATTATGCTTCGCGATTCCATAATCCCATTTTGTATTCAATTTTGAATTGACCCTTGGATATAAATCGTGAGAATGTATAGTCTTCCTCAAATATGCTATTGAGGGAAAAAGGATTCAACCTTTTCAATTTAAGAAATAAAGTTTTTTTGATCTTGATCGGAATATGAAAAAACCGAAGGATCCCTTAACTATTTAAGTTATTAATCAAACGAATCGCACTTTTACCACTAAACTATACCCGCTACATATCTCCATTATTATATATGAATGAACCTTTTGTCGAACAAAGGAATGAGCAAAGGAATTAGATACAATTAAGATAGCATCAGACTCATGAAAATTCTAGTGTTGGCACTTCGTCCCGCTGGAGGTACTTGAAAAAAAATAGGCGAAGAATAGAAAGCAGCTTATTTAAATAAAACTTGACTTGATCATACTTGATCCTAATTCATAATATAATGAAATAGAATTTATATATATATATACAATATATAATCAAATTAAATATATATATATATATAATAATATTTAAATATAATTATATATAATTATATTTATATATTATATAATTTATAATTAATATAATAAAATGAAATAAAATGAAAAGTCATCTTTTTCATTTGCTGGAAGTCATTACTGACATTCCGAATCTAGGGATTTATTAAAGATGGACCATAAAAATGATGAATTCCGCATTTCGTTTTTCGTTTTCAACTTCCCCTTCAACTGCCAGATCCTATGAATTTTGGGATCAATCGGATCAATTGGATTTCAAATGTTCAAATAAAATAAAGCTTGTCCCTTGAACAAGTAAATGAGTTATGTTATATATGTTATAACATATGTGTGTTTCATTTTTGATATTGTTTAATATTATTTGATATTGTTTAATATTAATTGTTATATGTATGTGTTCTTTTCCGGTTAGTAATTAAGTAAATTGAGAAAAAAATACTTATATTTATATACTTAATAAGAATGATAAAAATGTGAAAAATATTCTTTCATATTCTTATTCTATAGTATTCTTATTATTAGTATAGTATAATCACTAAGAAATGGTACTTCTATCATAGGACTGGGGATAGACATTTTCTTTGTTGCTTCAATAACAACCAAGAATTTTTGATTTGATATCAAATCATACATAATTAAATTGTTTGATCTATGAAATGATTTATCAGAACAAAAAAAGAAATAATGTAATGGCCCGGCCAGTACTTAACCAGGCCGGGGGAATGAACCTTTCTTACAAAATTAAAGAAATGAAGTAAGGGATTCTGTCTATATCTATTCTATCGGGGATAAGATCTCTGTTTCGAATCATTATCTAAATTGAATTACTGATCAAATTCGTAGATATCTTATCCATTTTTATATAGAATTTCAAATTTGTTTTGAATATATTATTCAAATATATTATTTCTATTATTTTTATATTATTATCGTTACTTTATCCTATCTTATAATAAATTATTACTAATAAAGATTGAAAAAAAGAAAACGAAGTTTTTTTTTTTTCAATCTTTTTACTTCACATCATATAAAAAAAAAATGCAATTTTGAATTGGGAGAGATGGCTGAGTGGACTAAAGCGGCAGATTGCTAATCCGTTGTACGAGTTATTTGTACCGAGGGTTCGAATCCCTCTCTCTCCGTTCCCTCTGATCACTTCAGACTTTCAAATTGGAAAAAATGGGATCCTTTTTTTTTTCATCATAGGTAAATGTTAAATGTATGGAATAGAAAAAAAAAATAAAGAAAACTCAACATTTTTTATTCCTCACGTCCAGGATTACGGCCCGGATCGTTAGATAAGAATCCGAAGATGAAGAGAGAAACAAAAAATATCACTACTGTGTAAACGAAGAGTTTGAGAGTAAGCATTACACAATCTCCAAGATTATTTTTTTTGGAAAAAGGAAATAGATTGCCTATTTTTTATCACATACGTTATTTTGGCATAACACCCCTAAAATGAAGTCTTTTCTTGAATCTTGAAAAAAAAAAAAGTAATTTTCAACAAATTTCTTTCTACTTTGTAATAAGGTAATAAGAAAAGAAAGGTTAAGAAAAGAAAGGTTCTGATTCCTTCATTACCCAAAATGTTTGGCCATATCCGTTATTGGGTATTGTGGGTTCTTCGAAAGTCCTTGTTTACTGGAATGTAAGAACGAGGAAATAAGTTGATCCAAATTTCTCACCGCGGTCATTCAATTCAATATACAAGAATTTCTATTTTTGAATCGAGGGTTCATAATATAAAACTTATCTGATCTTATCCATTTTTATTTTAGAATTTCTTTTTTCGAATAAATCATGAATTATGCAGAGTATTCAAAATTTTATCGAAAACTTACAGCAGCTTGCCAAACAAAAGCTAATAGAAAAAATAGTAGAGGTATGACAGGCATAAAATCTACGATTGGATTGAAAAAGGCATAAGCCTCCGGCAATTTAGCGAAGAAAAAACTACTCGAATAAAGGGTGGAATTAAGACAGATACAGATTAAACTAAAGATATTAAGCATAACAAACATTTCATTCTTGTAGATTAGAAAATTGGATTTTGGTTGAGTTCTTTTTATGAAGGAAAAATAAAAAGGCGGGTCAAAAAATCCTTCTTTTTCTTCGAACTCTCCCAAATCAAAAATCTTTCCTTTCATTCTCAAATGAGAATACAAGGAATTATAGTTTCGTACAATATCTTAATTGAATTTTATGTAATGATCAATAATTTGATCAATAATTTTTTGTGATTCTATATTTACATGTGTTGAATCCTAGCAACAATGTATTTCATATGTATTTGGGCTGGGATTGACGAATGACCAATACCAATATTAGTCTTTATTAGTGTCGAATATAAATCTAAATGGGGCGTGGCCAAGCGGTAAGGCAACGGGTTTTGGTCCCGCTATTCGGAGGTTCGAATCCTTCCGTCCCAGATCGTCTCCATCAGAAACGAAAGATTCTTCTCTTTAACAATTTTCTGTTTAATCTTGCTTGGATATTGGATATATATAATGTGTGACCCAACCCCTTCTTTGTTCTGAATTCAATGTACGGGTAGAAATCAAAATATTTCTTTGAATTTTGAATTCAAAAAAGAATTGGAGGTGGATCATTCCCATTCAGAGTATGCTCATACTCATATTCATATTGAAGTTAGTTACTTAGGGAAACCTTGTGTTCCATACCCGTGAAATGGGAATTCGCACATGGTGCATTCTTAATTGAAATAGAAAAAAAAGGTTTTTTTTCTATTCCATTCCCCAAGGAAAGCCTAAAGAAAATAAATGGTGTATCCCAATTCCACACTTTATGTGGAGACTAAAGATTACGTAGTTTTTTGTATTAATTGCATTTCATCGTTCGTCTAAAAACTTCTAAGGAAAAAATAGGAAAAATAAATTGATCTGGATCCCATTTTCTTTTTTTGTATTTTAGCTTATTCAATTGAATAATTGGAAATCAATATAATGTAATGATTGGATGGATGAAAATTGATATATTCCATTTTTATGGAATTGGAGGAAAGATTCTTGAATCTGAAGTAAAACAAAATAGGTCTGTATGCTGTATAATAGATATTATGTATTATTATTGTATTGTTCTATTTCAGTAACAGCAGCCCCTTCCCTTGGTTAAGTCAAAAGGATCTGTGATCCTTTAAATATCCATGATTACTCCCAGTAACAATTGTTCGTTGTATATGATGGATATGAAAAGATTAGATTCCTCTTATTCTTGATTCTTATTTTCTCTTTCAGATGAAAGAAAGAATTTTGAATCTTCATTTTTGTGAACCCTTGGTACTTGAATAAGTGTGAAAAATCTATATTATAGAGAGACTTCCGACCTTTTCGAGTCATCGGAATAGCTTATATTTGGTTACTAACTTATTTTGTTCCGGAATGGAAAATCCATTCTATTATTCTATTAAGTAAAGGCCTTTACTTTTTCATTACTTTTTCATTTATGTATTCGAAAAAAAAAAGGGGGGATGATCCTTTTTATGATTCATCATCCCGAACAATCTGTTGAAGATGTAAATAAGACTTAAGTAAACGCGTTTATTCGTCTTTTTTAGAAATCTGTTTCATTTGAGCCAATGACTATTCATGATTCCATATTGAATCAATTCCATACCGGTTCGAAATTTAATCAGAGGAATGTTATGGTAAAACTTCGTTTGAAACGATGTGGTAGAAAGCAACGTGCGACTTGAAGGACATGATTCGTTGTGGATTCTTACATCCACCATTTTCTATAGGAATGAAGATGCTCTTGAATCGACATAGTTTGTTCTGTTCTTGCTAGGAACCTAATTTGTGTTGGGTTGGTAAATAGGAATAGTACATAATGGAGCTCGAACAAAAAGTATTGATTCATTTCTCGGGGGGAAGAATCTAGGGTTAGTAACAATTAATAAGTTAGACCAACTTTGTAAATATATCCTCAATATCGAAATCGAAGGGTTAAAATTCGAACAAGTTTGAAATAAAATAAAAAAGTAAAATTTGTCGAAATTGGTAAAACTTTTTCGATTAAAATGAAAAGTGTATTATAATAAATCTTTCGTATTATTCATAGAAAGAAATAACAAAAAACAAAAGGTATGTTGCTGCCATTTTGAAAAGGAATAAGGATCACCGAAGTAATGTCTAAACCTAATGATTTTACAAAGTAAAGAGAAAGGATTCCGGAACAAGGAAACACTATTTTCAATTGTCTCAATAATTTTATTTAATTTTATTATAATGAAGAAGAAAAATAGATTCGAGACGAGACAAACAAAAGAGGTTAGAGACGACTCAAGAAATGTTTAAAGAGTTACCTTCGCACTTTTTCAGAATTGCCCAACTTGAGTTATGAGTACGAATGATATTTCTTTTTTTCTGTATCTGTAAGTAAGAACAAAAAACGACTCAAATTATAGTCGACTTCATGATTTTATGGATCTATTTGCCATTATATACAGAATATACAGAAATATTAGAATCATTTTTTCTCGAGCCGTATGAGGAGAAAGCCTCCTATACGTTTCTAGGGGGGGTATTATTTATCTACATCTATCCCAATGAGCGATCTATCGAATCGTTGCAATTGATGTTCGATCCCGAAGAGAAGGAAGAGATCTTCAAAAAGTGGGTTTTTACGATCCGATACAGAATCAAACTTATTTAAATGTTCCTGCCATTCGTTATTTCCTTGAAAAAGGTGCTCAACCTACAGGAACTGTTCATGATATTTTAAGGAAGGCAGAATTATTTAAAGTTAAAGAAAGACCTTCATAAAGAAAAAAAAAAAAACAAAATTTCTTTTAATATTAATAAATAAAAAAGAAAAGGTAACTAGTATCTATTTTGGGCAATTAGTTACTCAAAATTTGCTCTTTTCTTGTTGTATTCATACTTTTTCTCTACCTTTTCCTTATTTTTTTTTTTTTTTCATCTAAATTTCTTATTTATGTTGTGCCAATCCAACACGAATTCTTATTTGATTTACTTAATACTTAAATACAATACTTAATTAATTATTAATTAAATTGAATTTGTTTTCCATTCATATTGACAATGTTGTATCGAACAAATATAATTCGATCGTAGATAAGCGGATCTGTTTATTCCGACCCCTAATTTTGTTTTCCTTTACTTCAGTCAAATGATGGGTTTGCCGAATTTACTGTTATACATATGCAAGATGTATTTTCTTAACGAAAATCAAAAATTTTGAGAAAATGGGCGGTCTGTAAATTTTGATATTTCTATTTGGAATCCGTTGTTTTTTATTTTTGAATCCGATCCATTCATTTTGCTATTTTGGTGTTTAGAATTGATCATAAAATCTTTCCTCTATTTCTTGTTAGTTCAATGTTTTGACGTAGTTGTACAGTGCAATTCCATTTATTTTTTTATTTCGATCGTATCTACAAATCATATTTATCTGGGTTGCTAACTCAACGGTAGAGTACTCGGCTTTTAAGTGCGACTATGATCTTTTACACATTTGGATGAAGCAATGAATTCGTCCAGACTATTGGTAGAGTCTATAAAACCGCGACTGATCCTGAAAGGTAATGGATGGAAAAAACAGCATGTCGTAATAATAAGAAGAAAATGGAATTTCTTAATTTCTTATTAGATTCCTATTTTTTTTTAGTAGAATTCTGAGTCAATCCTTACCAGATCATTCCCAAATTTTTTTTTTTATTTTAGGAGGAAGACAAAAAAAATTCACATTGACAGTTGGGTTTAGTGAATAAATGGATAGAGCCCTACGGCTCCAATTCTGGTAAAAAAAAAGCAACGAGCTTCTATTCTTTATTTGAATAATTACCCGATCTAATTAGACGTTAAAAAAAATTAGTGCCTGATGCGGGAAAAGGTTCTCCTGTGAGTGGTCCTTTGATTCTTTTTTTTTTTATTTTTTCAAAAATCCTAACTATTCTCTATTATAGATTGGAAACGAATGTGTAGAAGAAACAGTATACTGACAAAAAGAATTTGTTCCAAAGTCAAAAGAGCGATCGGGTTGCAAAAATAAAAGATTTTTGAACCTCTAATAATTATAACGAGGATAAACCCATTAGATAGAAGGGGAGAGGAAAAAGATCTGTTGATTGGACTTTCTGTTTCCGGGGTATATATATTTTTTTGTACATAATACATACCTTGTTCTGACCATATTGCACTATGTATAATTTGATAACCCAAGAAATGCCTACTGTTTTTGTTTCAAGTAGAAAAAATGTAAGTCAATGGAAGAATTACAAGGATATTTAGAAAAGGATAGATCTCGGCAACAACACTTCCTATATCCGCTACTCTTTCAGGAATATATTTATGCACTTGCTCATAATCATGGGTTAAATGGTTCGGTTTTTTACGAACCTGTGGAAGTTTTTGGTTATGACAATAAATCTAGTTTAGTACTTGTAAAACGTTTAATTACTCGAATCTATCAACAGAATTTTTTGATTTCTTTGGTTAATGATTCTAATCAAAATCGATTCGTTGGATACAACCACAATAATTTTTTTTTTTCTCATTTTCATTCTCAAATGATATCAGAAAGTTTTGCAATTATTGTAGAAATTCCATTCTCGTTGCGATTAGTATCTTATTTCGAAGAAAAAGAAATACCAAAATATCATAATTTACGATCAATTCATTCAATTTTTCCCTTTTTAGAGGACAAATTATCACATTTAAATTATGTCTCAGATATACTAATACCTCATCCCATACATATGGAAATCTTGGTTCAAATTCTTCAATGCTGGATTCAAGATGTTCCTTTTTTACATTTATTGCGGTTCTTTCTTCACGAATATCATAATTTGAATAGTCTTCTCATTACTCAGAATAAATCTATTTACGTTTTTTCAAAAGAAAATAAAAGAT